CAATATCAATCCATTTGATTCTATTTATTCCAAGGCAAGGATTCAACAATCACTTAGTCAAAATCAAGTAACTATTCGTACGTTGTTGAATAGGAATAAGGACTCTCAATCTTTGATAATTTTGTCATTATCTAATTGTTTTCAAATGGGTCCATTCAACGATGCAAAATATTACAATGTAATAAAAAAAGAATCAATGAAAAGAGATACTCTAATTCCAATTAGGAATTCGTTGGGGCCTTTAGGATTAGGAAGAGCCTCTAAAAGTAAGAATTTTGATTCATTTTACCATTTAATAACTTATAATCAGATCTCGGTAACTAAATATTTACAACTTGACAATTTAAAACAGACTTTTCAGGTACTTAAATATTATTTAATAGATGAAAATGGTAGAATTCATAATCCCGATCCATGCAGTAACACCGTTTTGAATCCATTCAATTTGAATTGGCATTTTCTCCATCATAATTATTGTGAAGAAACATCTACAATAATTAGCCTTGGGCAGTTTATTTGTGAAAATGTATGTATAGCGAAAAACGGACCGCACCTAAAATCGGGTCAAGTTCTAATTGTTCAAATTGACTCTGTAGTAATAAGATCAGCTAAACCTTATTTGGCCACTCTGGGAGCAACTGTTCATGGTCATTATGGAGAAATCCTTTACGAAGGAGATACGTTAGTTACATTTATATATGAAAAGTCGAGATCTGGAGATATAACGCAAGGTCTTCCAAAAGTGGAACAAGTGTTAGAAGTTCGTTCGATTGATTCAATATCGATGAACCTAGAAAAGAGGATTGAGGGTTGGAACGAGCGCATAGCAAAAATTCTTGGAATTCCTTGGGGATTCTTGATTGGTGCTGAGCTAACTATAGTACAAAGTCGTATCTCTTTGGTTAATAAGATCCAAAAAGTTTATCGATCTCAGGGGGTGCAGATTCATAATCGGCATATAGAGATTATTGTGCGTCAAATAACATCAAAAGGGTTGGTTTCAGAAGATAGAATGTCTAATGTTTTTTCACCCGGAGAACTAATTGAATTGTTGCGGGCGGAACGAACAGGGCGTGCTTTGGAAGAAGCAATCTGTTACCGAGCCATCTTATTGGGAATAACGAAAGCATCTCTAAATACTCAAAGTTTCATATCCGAAGCGAGTTTTCAAGAAACTGCTAGAGTTTTAGCAAAAGCCGCTCTCCGGGGTCGTATCGATTGGTTGAAAGGTCTGAAAGAGAACGTTGTTCTCGGGGGGATGGTACCCGTTGGTACTGGATTCAAAGGATTAGTACAACGTTCAAGGCAACCTAACAACATTCCTTTGGAAACAAAAAAGAATGATTTATTCGAGGTGAAAATGAGAGATATGTTGTTCTACCACAGAGAATTATTTGATTTTTTCATTTCAAAGAATTTATACGATACACCCAAACAATCATTGCGATGATTTAATGATTCCTAAGAGCAGATTCTTAACTATTTTCGGTCATTTTTTTTTATTTGGTAATAGTAATAAAGATAATAACAAATAGAAATAAATTAATGGCTTGAATCATGTATCAACGGCTAATATCTGTTAGAGGTAGAAAAGAAGGTTCCATCGGAACAATTATTTATTTCTATTTCAGGGTACCTCGTCTCTTTTTTTTTTTTAAAAAAAAAAAAAGAGAGGAAGTGTGGGGAGAGAAATGACAAGAAGATATTGGAACATCAATTTGGAAGAGATGATGGAAGCAGGAGTTCATTTTGGTCATGGTACTAGTAAATGGAATCCTAGAATGGCACCTTATATCTCTTCAAAGCGTAAAGGTATTCATATTCTAAATCTTATTAGAACCGCTCGTTTTTTATCAGAAGCTTGTAATTTAGTTTTTGATGCATCAAGTAGGGGAAAACAATTCTTAATTGTTGGTACCAAAAATAAAGCAGCTGATTCAGTAGCACGGGCTGCAATAAGGGCTCGTTGTCATTATGTTAATAATAAATGGCTCGGTGGTATGTTGACGAATTGGTATACTACGGAAACGATACTTCATAAGTTCAGGGACTTGAGAACGGACCAAAAGATAGAGAGACTCAACCGTCTTCCGAAACGAGATTCGGCTATGTTGAAGAGACAATTATCTCACTTGCAAACATATCTGGGCGGGATTAAATATATGATGGGATTACCAGATATTGTAATAATCGTTGATCAGCAAGAAGAATATACGGCTCTTCGAGAATGTATCATTTTGGGAATTCCAACGATTTGTTTAATCGATACAAATTGTGACCCCGATCTCGCAGATATTTCGATTCCAGCAAATGATGACGCTATAGCTTCAATCCGATTAATTCTTAACAAATTAGTATTTGCAATTTGTGAGGGTCGTTCTAGCTATATACGAAATACGTGATTAATAATAAGATAAATAAATTATTTTTGGAACTCCATTTTTGTAACTCCATAGATTTATGAAATCGGTTACGATTTTTTAATCGCGCAAAAGAGATACAAGTAACTTAGGGGTATTATGTGATTAGTTGATATCAAAAATATATAATTCAAGTAGGCAAGTCAAAAATAGATGGTTGAATCAAAATAATTCTTTTTTTTTTTTTTAAGTTCTATTTCTTTCAGAGGGCAATATGAATGTTCTATTATGTTCTATCAACACACTAAAAGGGTTATACGATATATCTGGTGTGGAAGTTGGCCAACATTTGTATTGGCAAATAGGAGGTTTTCAAGTCCATGCCCAAGTACTTCTTACTTCTTGGGTTGTAATTGCTATCTTATTAGGTTCAGCCATTCTAGCTGTTCGTAATCCACAAACCATTCCTACTGACAGTCAGAATTTCTTCGAATATGTCCTTGAATTCATTCGAGACGTGAGCAAAACTCAGATTGGAGAAGAATACGGTCCATGGGTTTCCTTTATTGGAACTTTGTTTCTATTTATTTTTGTTTCGAATTGGTCAGGTGCTCTTTTACCTTGGAAAATCATACAGTTACCTCATGGGGAATTAGCCGCACCTACAAATGATATAAATACTACCGTTGCTTTAGCTTTACTCACGTCAGTAGCATATTTCTATGCGGGTCTTACCAAAAAGGGATTAGGTTATTTCGGTAAATACATTCAACCAACTCCAATCCTTTTACCCATTAATATCTTAGAAGATTTTACAAAACCCTTATCACTTAGTTTTCGACTTTTCGGAAATATATTAGCTGATGAATTAGTAGTTGTTGTTCTTGTTTCTTTAGTACCTTCAGTGGTTCCTATACCTGTCATGTTACTTGGATTATTTACAAGCGGTATTCAAGCTCTTATTTTTGCAACTTTAGCTGCGGCTTATATAGGCGAATCCATGGAGGGTCATCATTGACTAGTTTTCGAAATAGGCTTTTTTTAGCTTAAGACTTACGCAATATATGCGCGGATCAAGATAATCTGCTTAGGGAACATAACATAATATATAAATCAATTATATAATAAAAATTATAACAAATTATAAAATTATATTATATTATATAATATTAATATATTCTATAATATAAATAAGATATATACGATCTAGAGAGGAATAGTAAAAAAAGCTTAAGATCTTAGAGATATTAGGGAGTTGCAACAAACAGGGAAGTAAAAAAAAGGAAAGAGATCTAAAAGATCTTTTTCCTAAAATTCCAGTTAGGTCCATTTATACCTCCTCCAATGAATATTCTCTTTATATTGTTTTGTTCATTTAATTCCAATATTCAACATTATTAGCTATTAGTAATCATAAGCTATTAGTAATCATAATCTGAATAATAATTTGGATACTATTACTTATAGTATTATGGCGTGCTATTCTTTAAAAAGATGTTATTGTTATATAGAATAATGCCCATTCAAGTTGATTTCATCCAATTCAACGATTGACCAAAAGATGATTTTAATAAATAATAAATTACATTAACTTAGATCAATCAAATACTACTATTTTGATGTAATGATTCGATCTAAGGAATTTGTCCATGTAGATTGATTGTTCCCATGTAGTCGAATAAAAAAAGAAAAATCTAGAAAAAAAAAAGTTCAATTTATAAAAAAAAATGGATTAAGGAGGTGCCGAACTAGATGTATGTAATCTAATTGCTATAAGACAACTCTTGTGAATCTTTCGAAGAATTATTCTAGAATCCGATTGAATGTAAGATATGAATAGTTGATTTACGTTATGGAAGAAACACATGTATATGTGATATTAGATATTAATTAGTTATATATGAAGTAAAAATATATCTAATTAATATAATATCTAATACTGTGAATTTAGATAGGGATTCCAATAGAAGTCCTTCCCTTTCGTTTGTAATTGTGAATGAAATATTTATTCAATGAATAAAGTGAATATTGAATGAATAAATAGATTCAATCAAGAAAAAAAAACTAAAAATTGGAATGGTTTTGAAAAAAGAAAGAAATGGAAGAAAAAAAAAGTCATATGGATTCACAAAAATTATGTGAATAGAAACTAAAAAAGAAATATGTAAGTAGTTCTAATGATTCAATAATATTATTACTTCAATTCAGAGTTCTTAGTTCCTTCGACTGTATAGATCTTAGCGATGGAATAATTAAGTTATAATTTCTTTGTTGATCGTATCATTAACTATTTACTTATTTTGGTGTGAGGAACTTATCATGAATCCACTGATTTCTGCCGCTTCCGTTATTGCTGCTGGGTTGGCCGTCGGTCTTGCTTCTATTGGACCTGGGGTTGGTCAAGGTACTGCTGCGGGCCAAGCTGTAGAAGGGATCGCGAGACAGCCCGAGGCGGAGGGAAAAATACGAGGTACTTTATTGCTTAGTTTGGCTTTTATGGAAGCTTTAACAATTTATGGACTGGTTGTAGCCTTAGCGCTTTTATTTGCGAATCCCTTTGTTTAATCCTATAACAATACCTATTTTTTCTTAGGTTATTTCCTTGGACTTACCACTCTCGCTTTTTCGAATTATATTAAG